AGATAACAAAGAATAAAAATCTTTGCTAGATCCCCATTTCATTGAGTATTTCATTGGGATTGTAGTTCAATTGGTCAGAGCACCGCCCTGTCAAGGCGGAAGCTGCGGGTTCGAGCCCCGTCAGTCCCGGCGGCTCCAATAAAAATACATCAATCAATTTCAAGTCCTCTTTCCTCTTATATTAACAGACTCTGAACGGAGGCCGAGGGTCAAATATCATTCCCAAACTAAAAAAGGGGGGGATTCTTTATTTCTTGTCTTTATTTTTGGCAAGAAGGGGGTGGATTAGTACAATTATTGGTAGCATTATAGTAAGTATTCCAAGTCCGCTTTTCGACTATTCCAGATCCCTGGAATAGAATACTCCATATTTATTCTATATATTATATATTATTACTATATATTATTATATATATTTATATTCTATTTCTATTTAGTTTATTATATTTAGTTATTATATTTAGTTTGGATTCTATTATTTTTCTATTATATATTATTTTCTTTATTTATATTTATTTTATTCTCATTCTATTTTCTTTTTTTTTAACTACGCCACTAATGGAAGTAAAAGAGAAGGGCGATCTGATGATACTTGATCAGATGATTGGACATGCAAGGTACGTTATAGAAGTTATAGAAAAAAGAGCGGAACCAAATAAAGAATTTTGGATTGGGTCCAGAATCAAAATTGGAGTTCGGTATGGATAAAAAACCTCCTATGTTATACTATTCCGTTTTTGACGACGAATTTTTTTGGTAACTCAGGTATTGTTATTCATGATATTGATAGATTGATCTGAAATTGAGAAGTAATTGATTCGAAAGGTTTATCATCCCTAGGGGATTAAATCCCAAGTTATTGTGAAGTAAAAAAAGATTAGATTATGGAAGTAAATATTCTTGCATTTATTGCTACTGCGCTATTCATTCTAATTCCTACGGCCTTTCTACTTATAATTTACGTAAAAACAGTCAGTGAAAATAATTAATTTAAATTAAGCTTGACTTATAGGTTCTTAGCAAAAAGTAATGAAATAAAACGAAATGAATTCCAAATTTCGCGTCTTAAAAATAAATTAAATGAAATAAGCAAATTAGGGTCGGGGGAGTATTCTAATAGATAGATCGTATGGTCTATTCATAGACCATACGATCTATCTATTAGAAATAGAATGTGTAAAGTTCTACTTTACAATAAAATACTATTTTACAATTCGAAAGCAAGCGGTAAGTGTGGAATATGCAACTCACCGGAGAGAAGATTCTCTTTCTTATGTATATCGTTCAACAACCGCGATGTCTCTCTCTATACCGCTTTTCATAGTCATAAAAAGTGCGTATATACGCATAAATATATACTTAACCAAACGACTTCTTCATTTTTTATTAAATTAAAGAGGAATAAAAAATAGGTCTTCTTCAGTACTCGTCTATAATTCTGGTAAGAACCCATTGATTGAAATAGAACATTTCGGAATAATTTTTATTATGATGAATTTCCTTTCATCAGTATCCCCTTCGAAATACAAAGATGGGAATTGGTGAAATATCTGTTTGATTGAAAAAGTGTAATTCATATAATGGATTACTCAATCCGAATCGAATCCATTGGAAATGCATATTTTTTTGTTTTCGTTTTAAATAGTTCAAAACGTGTTATAGAATGATCTAGAAAACAATTGATACAGTTTGATTAATTAGTAATACTCCTAGAGTCCACTTCTTCCCCACACTATAAGTGAAAGGGAAAATGTAAAGACTACCATTAAAGCAGCCCAAGCGAGACTTACTATATCCATATGAATTATGCCCCCTTATCTCTATAATATAAATCGATCTCTATAAATATATAAATAAATATGAAGAAATTGTTCGATTCCTCAATACTAAACTAATAGTAAATACTAAACTAATAGTATTAGTATAGTAGAATCAATGGTGTAGAGTCAAAAAAAGGATTTGGACCGAACACTATTGATCAACCAATCTAATAAATCAACTCATTTAATAAAAAATTCCTATCGGATTTCAACATTAACATTAAAAGGAAAGACGAATCCGAATACGTAGTAACATCTTGGGAAATTTGACTAATGGAACATGTAGGAATAATAAAGCCTTTTGTTTGTTGATCCTGATAAATAAAAAGCATAAACAGATAAATCAATATATGAATCGAATTTTCTATTTGATCGAATGCGTACCCCTTTTGATTACCTTTGTGAAAAGTAGAGAAACATTATATTCTTGATTTAGGAATTGCCGAAAAAAAATTCTTTCCAATTTACTATTGTAGTCGAAGAGAATCGCGAAGTTTTGATAACCCCTCTTAGAATATATCCTTCAATCCTAGATTTACGCTTTTTTCAAAAACTCCTCTCGCCTGTTTGGAATCAAACAAGTATCAACAGTCCCCTTCCCCGCTTCTGTTGGGAGCTATTTTGGCAAGTTATATCAGCAGAACATAAGTAGGGTTTCACATCTTTTGTTGATCAGGCGACACCCGGATTTGAACTGGGGAAAAAGGATTTGCAGTCCCCCGCCTTACCACTCGGCCATGCCGCCAAAATGATATAAAATTAGTTACATTTTTCCTGTATTACTGCACCCCCTTTAGTGTATGTGGATGCGCAGTGCATCGAGAGTTCCGTTTTTTAATCCTCCTAATTTATCTATTTCTTTCCTAACCTTGTCTTTTTTGATTTCGATTGGATTTGATACACCCCAGATAGAGTATCTCAAAATAGCCACTTTTCCCACTTTCTATTCAAAATCGACAGTCAATTTTCATTCGCAAAAGTCAAACAAATTTGAACTAGTAACTATTGATGACGGACTGCGAATTCATGAACGATTTTGAATCTCGAAATTTCGTTTTGTCTTTTCTTAATGACGTAAGAACATACAAATGGATACATCAATATTAAGTTAAAAAACTTTCTCAATTTAAATTATACCAACAATTATGAATATATGTAAACCCCAGGCCTAGGACGAGATATAAATTATAAATAAGAATTATAAATAAATTATAAATAAGAATTTCCTATTCTATATATATAAATAAGAATTAATAATTCTATATATATAGAAACCTATAAAACATATATTATATATATATGATATTTTTCCTATAAGGAATTATAAGAAATTATCAGAAAATTGTCATATCTCATAATTGAATAGAAAATTGTGACTCTCTTTTAAGAGAAGATAAACCGCAATGTTATAAATAGGAACATCCATACAATGGAAGGGAACAGGAACATTGCTATTTACATACGTGTTTAATAAATAAACCCCTCTTCTATTTATATTAGAAACTTCAGATATGTAATATCATAATAATGATAGAAATTAAATCATTTTTTGGTTTTGATATTCTCTCCAAAATTCTATAACCTTATCAAGTTATAGAATTTTGGAGAGAACTGTTTTAAAAATTCCAATTTCAATTTAAGTATAAAACTCTTTTTGTTTCTCTGTTCATACGTATTTCATACATTCTATTCCAGATATGGAGTTGGGTAAAATTTCATGTGATTCAGTAAACAGAATAGAAATTCCATCGTTGCTAGATCATTTATAAAATTGGGTGAAGAATGAACTAATAGTGGGATTTTTTGATAAATGGTAAATTGAAAATGCTCGGGGCTGGAAATGGGGGAATGTCTACAATACCTGGATTGAATGAAATACAATTTGAAGGATTTTGTAGGTTTATTGATCAGGGTTTGACGGAAGAACTTTCTAAGTTTCCAAAAATGGAAGATACAGATCAAGAAATCGAATTTCAATTATTTGTGGAGACATGCCAACTGGTAGAACCGTTGATAAAGGAAAGGGATGCTGTGTATGAATTACTCACGTATTCTTCGGAATTATATGTATCCGCGGGATTAATTTGGAAAACCGGCAGGGATATGCAAGAACAAAGAATTTTTATTGGGACCATTCCTCTAATGAATTCCTTAGGAACTTTTATAGTAAATGGAATATATAGAATTTTGATCAATCAAATATTGCAAAGCCCCGGTATTTATTACCGGTCAGAATTGGACCATAATGGGATTTCGTTCTATACCGGTACTATAATATCAGATTGGGGAGGAAGATCAGAATTAGAGATTGATATAAAAGCAAGGATCTGGGCTCGTGTAAGTAGGAAACAAAAAATATCTATTCTAGTTCTATCATCAGCTATGGGTTCGAATCTAAGAGACATTATAGAGAATGTTTGGTATCCCGAAATTTTTTTGGCTTTTCTGAACGATAAGGAGAGAAAAAAAATTGGGTCAAAAGAAAATGCCATTTTAGAGTTTTATGAACAATTTGCTTGTGTAGGGGGAGATTCGGTATTTTCTGACTCCTTATGTAAGGAATTACAAAAAAAATTCTTTCAACAAAGATGTGAATTAGGAAGAATTGGTCGACGAAATATGAACCGAAGGCTGAACCTTGATATACCTCCAAACAATACATTTTTGTTACCACGAGATATATTGGAAGCCGCGGATTATTTAATTGGACTGAAATTTGGAAGGGGCGCAGTTGACGATATGAATCATTTGAAAAATAAACGTATTCGTTCTGTAGCAGATCTTTTACAAGATCAATTTGGGTTGGCTCTGGTTCGTTTAGAAAATGCGGTTCGCGGAACTATATGTGGAGCAATTCGACATAAATTGATACCAACGCCCCAAAATTTGGTAACTTCAACTCCATTAACAACCACTTTTGACTCTTTTTTCGGTTTACATCCACTATCTCAAGTTTTGGATCGAACCAATCCGTTGACACAAATAGTTCATGGGAGAAAGTTGAGTTATTTGGGCCCTGGGGGACTAACAGGTCGAACTGCTAGTTTTCGGATACGAGATATCCATTCCAGTCACTATGGGCGTATTTGTCCAATTGACACATCTGAAGGAATCAATGTTGGACTTATTGGATCCTTATCAATTCATGTGAAGATCGGTCGTTGGGGATCTATAGAAAGCCCGTTTTATGAAATTGCGGAGAGATCTACAGGGGGACGAATGCTTTTTTTATCGCCGCATAAAGATGAATACTTTATGGTAGCGGCGGGAAATTCTTTGGCTTTGAATGGGGATCTTCGGGAAGAGCAGGTTGTTCCAGCTCGATACCGTCAAGACTTCTTGACTCTTGCGTGGGAAAAGGTTCATCTTAGAAGTATTTTTCCCTTTCAATATTTTTCTATTGGAGCTTCCCTCATTCCTTTTATCGAACATAATGATGCGAATCGAGCTTTAATGAGTTCGAATATGCAACGTCAAGCAGTTCCGCTTTCTCGGTCCGAGAAATGCATTGTTGGAACTGGGTTGGAACGACAAGCAGCTCTAGATTCAGGGGCTCTTTATATATCCGAACGTGAGGGAAGGGTCGTTTATACCGATACGGATAAGATCGTTTTATCAGGTAATGGAGGTACTCTAAGCATTCCATTAGGTCGGTATCAACGTTCGAACAAAAATACTTGTATGCACCAAAAACCGCAGGCTCATCGGGGTAAATACATTAAAAAGGGGCAAATTTTAGCTAACGGTGCTGCTACGGTTGGTGGAGAGCTTTCTTTGGGGAAAGGCGTATTAGTAGCTTATATGCCGTGGGAAGGCTACAATTATGAAGATGCAGTACTCATTAGTGAACGTTTGGTATATGAAGATATTTATACTTCTTTTCACATACGGAAATATGAAATTCAGATCCATGTCACAAACCAAGGTCCCGAAAAGGTTACTAGGGAAATACCCCATTTAGAAGACCACTTACTCCGCAATTTAGACAAAAACGGAATTGTGATGCTGGGATCTTGGGTAGAGACGGGTGATATCTTAGTAGGTAAATTAACGCCCCAGGTGGTAAAAGAGTCGTCGTATGCCCCGGAAGATAGATTGTTACGAGCTATCCTTGGCATTCAGGTATCTACTTCAAAAGAAACGTGTCTAAAACTACCTATAGGCGGTAGGGGTCGGGTTATTGATGTGAGATGGACCCATAAGAAGGGGGGTTCCAGTTATAATCCAGAAACGATTCGTGTATATATTTCACAGAAACGTGAAATTAAAGTCGGCGATAAAGTAGCTGGAAGACACGGAAATAAGGGTATTATTTCCAAAATTTTGCCTAGACAAGATATGCCTTATTTGGAAGATGGAAGACCTGTTGATATGGTCTTTAACCCGCTAGGAGTACCTTCAAGGATGAATGTAGGACAGATATTTGAATGTTCACTTGGGTTAGCCGGAAGCCTGCTAGGCAGGCATTATCGAATAGCGCCATTTGATGAGAGATATGAACAAGAAGCTTCGAGAAAACTGGTGTTTTCTGAATTATATCAAGCTAGTAAGCAAACCGAGAATCCGTGGGTATTTGAAGCCGAATATCCGGGAAAAAACAGAATATTTGATGGAAGGACGGGGAGCCCTTTTGAACAACCCGTTCTAATAGGACAGCCTTATATCTTAAAATTAATTCATCAAGTTGATGATAAAATCCATGGCCGTTCAAGTGGACATTATGCCCTTGTTACACAACAACCTCTTAGAGGAAGGGCAAAGCGAGGGGGGCAGCGGGTAGGAGAAATGGAGGTTTGGGCTCTCGAAGGGTTTGGTGTTGCTCATGTTTTACAAGAAATGCTTACTTATAAATCTGATCATATTAGAGCTCGTCAAGAAGTACTTGGTACTACGATGGTTGGAGAAACAATACCTAACCCCGAGAGTACTCCAGAATCTTTTCGATTACTCGTTCGAGAACTACGATCTTTAGCTCTGGAACTGAATCATTTCCTTGTATCTGAGAAAAACTTCCAGATTCATAGGAAGGAAGCTTAATCGGAATGAATCAGTATTTTTCTTCTATGATCGATAGGTATAAACATCAACAGCTCCAAATTGGATCAGTTTCTCCTCAACAAATAAGTGCTTGGGCCACTAAAATACTTCCTAATGGAGAGATAGTTGGAGAGGTGACAAAACCCTATACTTTTCATTACAAAACCAATAAACCGGAAAAGGAGGGATTATTTTGTGAAAGAATTTTTGGGCCTATTAAAAGTGGAATTTGTGCTTGTGGAAATTATCGCGTAATTGGAGAGGAAAAAAACGACCCGAAATTTTGTGAGAAATGCGGGGTCGAATTTATTGATTCTCGTATACGAAGGTATCAAATGGGCTACATCAAACTCGCATGCCCAGTAACCCATGTGTGGTATTTAAAACGCCTTCCTAGTTATATTGCGAATCTTTTAGATAAATCCCTTAAAGAATTAGAAGGCCTAGTCTACGGCGATGTGTGATTTGATCGAAATGCTGATTTTACAGATTCCAAATGAGAAACTGTCATTCCAGTGAATCTAATTGGGATGCCTTGGACCTGACACGTCGCTAGAGAGGAGTAACATGAAGCTCAGAATTAGGGGTATAGTCAATACTCCCAAATAAAATAAAAGGGTCAATTGATCTATGGTCGGTTTCGTAACGAATAACTAGAAATTCCTATTTCTATTTGTACCTCGTAAAAAAGACTTTTGTTTTGTGTAATTAACTATTTTGCCTTCTTTTGCAAAGAAATTATGCTCAAGGCAAGAAAGGAAATAGAATATGTCATGGTTGCGGGAGTCTGTTCAGCGCGTATAGACTCTAGGGACATCGTGCGTGGTATAACCGTCGAGTTGAAGTCGGGACCTAAAAGATCGAATGGAACAGTCCATAGACAAGTCAATCTCTTATTAATTTGAAGGCAGTTCCTTACTTAAAAGTTTAATTAGTAAGAATTAAGGTATTCGTCATTAGAAGGGAAGTAGACTACTCAAGAATTTTCCACTTCAATATTTATTGAATTAAGAATTAAGAATAAGAAAAGGGGCGGAATTAAGGAAATCGGACTTGATCTTTACTAGGAACTTGAGTAAGGAGTAGATCCTTTTGTTTGGGAGTTGCCTCAAGAGAACTCTTTTCTTTATTTGGTGTACCTACTTGAGCCGGATGAGGGGAAATTTTCACGTCCGATTTTTGGGGGGGGAGATCCTATAGGATCCTATCCCAATTTTTCTTTTGCTAGGCCCATAACTAAAAAACCCACTTTCTTACGATTACGAGGTTTATTCGAATATGAAATCCAATCTTGGAAGTACAGCATCCCACTTTTTTTTACTAATGAGGGCTTCTATACATTTCGCAATCGGGAAATGTCTACTGGTGCGATTGCTATCCGAGAACAATTAGCCGATCTAGATTTACGAATTATTCTAGAAAATTCGTTAGTAGAATGGAAAGAATTAGGGGAAGAAGGTCCCAGGGGGAATGAATGGGAAGATCGAAAGGTGGGAAGAAGGAAGGATTTTTTGGTCAGACGTATGGAACTGACTAAGCATTTTATTCGAACAAATATAGAACCAGAGTGGATGGTTTTGTGTCTATTACCAGTTCTTCCTCCTGAATTGAGACCAATCATTCAGATAGATGGGGGTAAACTAATGAGTTCGGATATTAATGAACTATATAGAAGAGTTATCTATCGGAACAACACTCTCTCTGATCTATTAACAACAAATAGATCTACGCCAGGAGAATTAGTAATGTGCCAGGAGAAATTAGTACAAGAAGCCGTCGATACACTTCTTGATAATGGAATTCGCCGCGGTCAACCAACAAAAGACGGTCATAATCATAATAAAGTTTATAAGTCATTTTCCGATGTAATTGAAGGTAAAGAAGGAAGATTTCGAGAGACTCTGCTTGGCAAACGAGTCGATTATTCAGGACGTTCCGTTATTGTTGTGGGGCCTTCACTTTCATTACATCTATGTGGATTGCCTCGAGAAATAGCAATAGAACTTTTCCAGACATTTGTAATTCGTGGTCTAATTGGACAACATCTTGCTTCGAACATAGGAGTTGCTAAGAAAAAAATTCGGGAAAAAGAAACCATTGTGTGGGAAATACTTCAAGAAATTGTGCAGGGACATCCTGTATTGCTGAATAGAGCGCCCACTTTGCATAGATTGGGCATACAGGCCTTCCAGCCCGTTTTAGTGGAAGGGCGTGCTATTTGTTTACATCCATTAGTTTGTAAGGGATTCAATGCGGATTTTGACGGGGATCAAATGGCTGTTCATGTACCGTTATCTTTGGAAGCCCAAGCGGAGGCGCGTTTACTTATGTTTTCTCATCAGAATCTTTTGTCTCCAGCTATTGGGGATCCTATTTCCGTACCAACTCAAGATATGCTTATGGGGCTCTATGTATTAACGAGCGGGAATCGTCGAGGTATTTGTGTAATTAAATATAATCCACGTAATTGCAGAAAGGATGAAAATAAAAGAAGTGACAATAATAATTATGAGTATACGAAAGAACCTTTTTTTTGTAATTCCTATGATGCAATTGGGGCTTATCGGCGGAAACGAATCAATTTAGATAGTCCTCTGTGGCTCCGTTGGCGACTGGACCGACGCGTTATTGTTTCAAGAGAACTTCCCGTCGAAATCCACTATGAATCTTTAGGAACTTATTATCAGATTTATGGACACTATCTAATAGTGCGAAGTATAATAAAAAAAGAAATTCTTTTTCTATACATTCGAACCACCGTTGGTCATATTTTTCTTTATCGAAAAATTGAAGAAGCAATACAGGGGTTTTCTCATGCCTATTCATATGGTACTTAGGAATTGAATTTTATGATACCGTGGAAATTGAGGTATCCGCGGCTCAGCTGGGATTAGAGTTCCAGATTTATATGCGACTCAAGATCAAAAAAAGGAAGTTGTGAAATCACTGACCCTAACTCATTGTCGAATCCCACTCAGCCGAATATGGAGGTACTTTATGGCAGAACGGTCCAATCTGGTCTTTCACAATAAAGCGATCGATGGAACTGCCATGAAACGTCTTATTAGTCGATTAATAGATCATTTTGGAATGGCATATACATCACACATCCTGGATCAAGTAAAAACCCTGGGTTTTCAACAAGCTACTGCTACATCTATTTCATTAGGAATTGATGATCTTTTAACAATACCTTCAAAGGGATGCCTAGTTCAAGATGCTGAACAACAAAGTTTGATTTTTGAAAAACACCACCATTCTGGGAATGTACACGCAGTAGAAAAACTACGTCAATCCATTGAAATCTGGTATGCTACAAGTGAATATTTGCGACAGGAGATGAATCCAAATTTTAGGATGACTGACCCCCTTAATCCCGTTCATATAATGTCTTTTTCAGGAGCTAGAGGAAATGTATCTCAGGTACATCAATTAGTAGGTATGAGAGGATTAATGTCGGATCCTCAAGGACAAATGATTGATTTACCTATTCAAAGCAATTTACGGGAAGGACTCTCTTTAACAGAATATATAATCTCTTGCTACGGAGCCCGTAAGGGGGTTGTGGATACTGCTGTACGAACATCAGATGCCGGATATCTAACACGAAGACTTGTTGAAGTAGTTCAATACATTGTTGTACGCCGAACAGATTGTGGCACCACCCGGGGTATTTCTGTGAGTCCTGGGCATGGGATGATGCTGGAAAGGTTTTTTATTCAAACATTAATTGGTCGTGTATTAGCAGATGATATATATATAGGTCCGCGATGTATTGCCACTAGAAATCAAGACATTGGGATTGGTCTTGTCAATCGATTCCTAACTTTTCGTGCCGAAACAATACCTATTCGAACCCCCTTTACCTGTAGGAGTACATCTTGGATCTGCCGATTTTGTTATGGCCAGAGTCCTACTCATGGCGACCTGGTTGAATTGGGAGAAGCTGTAGGCATTATTGCAGGTCAATCGATTGGAGAACCGGGTACTCAATTAACATTAAGAACGTTTCATACCGGTGGAGTATTCACCGGAGGGACTGCAGAACATGTGAGAACTCCTTATAATGGAAAAATAAAATTCAATAAGGATTTAGTTCATCCGACACGTACACGTCACGGACATCCTGCTTTTCTATGCTCTATAGACTTGTATGTAACTATTGAGAGTGAAGATATTCTACATAATGTGAGTATTCCACCAAGGAGTTTTCTTTTAATTCAAAACGATCAATATGTAGAATCAGGGCAGGTGATTGCTGAGATTCGCGCGGGAACATCCACTTTGAATTTTAAAGAGAAAATTAGAAAACATATTTATTCTGAATCAGACGGCGAAATGCACTGGAGTACCGATGTTTATCATGCACCCGAATTTACATATGGTAATGTCCATCTATTACCAAAAGCAAGCCATTTATGGATATTATTAGGAAGCCCGGGCAGATCGAGTCTAGTCTCCCTTTCGCTTCACAAAGATCAAGATCAAACGAACGCGCATTCTCTTTCTGTCAAGAGAAGATATATTTCTTCGAACCTCTCAGTAACTAACGATCGTATAAGGTACAAATTTTTTAGTTCGTATTTTTATGATAAAACAAAAGAGAGGATTCTGAATTATTTAGACTTTAATCGAATCATATCTACTGGTCATTGGAATCTTCTATATACGGCCATTCTCCGCGAGAATTCTGATTTATTGTCAAAGAGGCGAAAAGATAGATTTCTTATGCCACTTCAACCGATTCACGAACGTGAGAACGAATTAATTTCCACTTTAGGTATCTCGATTGAAATACCCTTAAATGGGATTTTTCGTAGAAATAGTATTATTTCTTATTTTGATGATCCTCGATATCGAAGAAAGAGTTCGGGAATTACTAAATATGGGACTATCGAAATGCAGTCAATCGTCAAAAAGGAAGATTTGATTGAGTATCGATATCGAGGAGTTAAGGAATTTAAGTCAAAATCCCAAATCAAAGTAGATCGATTTTTTTTCATTACCGAAGAAGTGCATATCTTACCCGGATCTTCTTCAATAATGGTACGGAACAATAGTATCATTGGGGTAGATACACAAATCACTTTAAATATAAGAAGCCGGGGGGGGGGGTTGGTTCGGGTAGATAGAAAAAAAAAAAGAATTGAACTAAAAATCTTTTCTGGAGATATCCATTTTCCTGGAGAGACAGATAAAATATACCGACATAGCGGCGTTTTGATACCGATACCATCAGGAACAGGAAAAAGAAATTCAAATTCCAAGGGATTAAAAAAAAGGAAAAATTGGACCTATGTCCAACGGATTACATCTAGCAAAAAGGGGTATTTTGTTTTGGTTCGACCTGTCATTACATATGACCTAATGGACGGTCTAAATGTATCAACACTTTTTCCTCCCGATCTGTTGACGGAAGGGGTCAATGTGCAACTTCGAGTTGTGAATTATATCCTTTATGTAAATGGCAGACCAATTAGAGGAATTTCGTATAGAGGAATTTTTGATACAAGTACTCAATTAGTTCGTACTTGTTTAGTATTAAATTGCGATAAAGAAAAAAAAAAAAAAAGCTCTTCGAGCGAAGAAGCCCGTGTGTCTTTTATTGAAATAAGGACAAATGGTTTGATTCGACATTTCCTAAGAATCGACTTGGCGAAATCTCCTATTTCGGATATCGGAAAAAGGAATGATCCTCTCGGTTCAGGATTGCTCTCTGATAATGGATCAGATTGCACCAATATCAATCCGTTTTTTTCCATTTTTTCCTATTCCAAGGTAAGAATTCAAAAATTCCTTAACCCAACTCAAAGTACTATTCATACGCCATTGAATAGAAATAGGGAATGTCAATCATTGATAATTTTGTTATCATCCAATTGTTTTCAAATATATCCATTCGTCGGTGTAAAATATCACAATAGACTAAACGAATCAATTAAAAAAAATCCCCGAATTACAATTAGGGCTTCATTGGGCCCTTTAGGATTAGCCTATCCAATTACGAATTTTTATTTATTTTCCCATTTAATAACTCATAATCATATGTTGGTAACTAACTATTTGAAACTTGACAATTTAAAACAGATTTTTCAACTAATTAAATATTATTCAATGGATGAAAATGGCAAAATTTATAATCCCGACCCATGCACATGCAATAACATTATTTTGATTTTGAATCCATTCAATTTGAATTGGTATTTTTTCTATCACAATTATTGTTATTTTGAAGAGACATTTACAATAATAAGTCTTGGACAATTTATTTGTGCAAATGTGTGTATAGCAAAAAATAGACCGCACTTAAAGTCGGGTCAAGTTATATTTATTCAAGTCGACTCCGTAGTAATACGATCCGCTAAGCCTTATTTGGCAACCTCAGGAGCAACTGTTCATGGCCATTATGGGAAAATCTTTTACGAAGGAGATATATTAGTTACATTTATATATGAAAAATCGAGATCTGGTGATATAACGCAGGGTCTTCCAAAAGTGGAACAGGTATTAGAAGTTCGTTCGATTGATTCAATATCGATGAATCTAGAAAAGAGGATTCGGGGTTGGAACAAATGCATAACAAAAATTCTTGGAATTCCTTGGGGATTCTTGATTGGTGCTAAGCTAACTATAGTGCAAAGTCGTATCTCTTTGGTTAATAAGATTCAAAAGATTTATCGATCCCAGGGGGTACAGATTCATAATAAACATATAGAAATTATTGTATGCCAAATAACATCAAAGGTGTTGATTTCGGAAGATGGAATGTCTAACGTTTTTTCACCTGGAGAACTAATTGGATTGTTGCGAGCAGAACGAATGGGACGCGCTTTAGAAGAGGTGATCTGTTACCGAGCCATCTTACTGGGAATAACAAGAGCATCTCTCAATACTCAAAGTTTCATATCTGAAGCGAGTTTTCAAGAAACTTCTCGAGTTTTAGCAAAAGCTGCTCTTCGGGGGCGTATCGATTGGTTGAAAGGTCTGAAAGAGAACGTTGTTTTGGGAGGAATGATACCCGCGGGGACTGGGGTCAAAGGATTAGTGCACCCTTCAAAACAACCTAATAAGATTCCCTCGGGAACCAAAAAAAAGAATCTATTTGAGGGGGAGATGAGAGGTATTTTATTTCACCAAAAAAAATTATTTGATTCTTTTGTTTCAAATAGTTTCCATGATACATCAGAACCTTTTTTATATTTATAGGATTTAGTAAGTCCTAAGCTAAGAAAGGATTCCTTCTTTTCATTACCTTATTTTTTTATTTGATTGGGTGTATTAATAAATATTAATGAATAGAAAAGAATAATGGCTTGGGTCGCGTATCTACAGCCAATCCATGTTAGGCCGAAGGTTCCGTCGGAACAAGTTTCTATTTCAGGTCGAAGTTCCTTGTCTCTTTTTTTTTTGAAAAAAAAAAGGAGGGGGGGTAGAAAAATGACAAGACGATATTGGAGCATTAATTTAGAAGAGATGATGGAGGCCGGGGTTCATTTTGGCCATGGTATTAGGAAATGGAATCCTAAAATGGCACCCTATATCTCGGCAAAGCGTAAGGGTATTCATATTACAAATCTTACTAGAACTGCTCGTTTTTTATCAGAAGCTTGTGATTTGGTTTTTGAGGCAGCAAGTCGACGAAAACAATTCTTAATTGTTGGTACCAAAAAAAAAGCCGCTGATTCAGTAGCATGGGCTGCAATAAGGTCTCGATGTCATTATGTTAATAAAAAATGGCTCGGCGGTATGTTAACGAATTGGTCCACTACAGAAATGAGACTGCAGAAGTTCAGGGACTTAAGAATGGAACGAAAAACAGGGATACTTAATCGTCTTGCAATTCCAAAAAGAGATGCAGCTATGTTAAAAAGACAATTATCTCATTTGCAAAGATATCTGGGCGGGATTAAATATATGACACGGTTACCCGATATTGTAATTATCGTTGATCAGCACGAAGAATATACGACCCTACGGGAGTGTATTACTTTAGGAATTCCAACAATTTGTTTAATTGATACAAATTGTGATCCCGATTTAGCAGATATTTCGATTCCCTCGAATGATGACGCGATAGCTTCAATCCGATTAATTCTTAACAAATTCGTGTTCGCGATTTGTGAGGGCCGTTCTAGCTATATAAAAAACTCTTGATTAAGAATAAGATAAATAGCTTACCACACAGATTTATGAGTTTATGTAATCGGTTACCATTTCTGAATTTCAAAAAAGAGATAAAAATAACTGGTGATATTATGTGATTAGTTAGTATTCAAAATATCAGTTGGTATTCAAAAAATATCCGATTCAAATAGGCAAAGAGATGGTTGAATCAAAATGATTTTGTTTAAATTTAAAGTTCGATTTTTTTTTTCGAGGTCAATATGCATGTTCTAGCAAATACACTAAAAGGGTTATACGATGTATCTGGTGTGGAAGTAGGCCAACATTTCTATTGGAAAATAGGGGATTTCCAAGTCCACGGCCAAGTACTTATTACTTCTTGGGTTGTAATTGCGATCTTATTAGGTTCGGCTGCTCTAGCTGTTCGGAATCCACAAACCATTCCGACTGGGGGTCAGAATTTCTTCGAATATGTTCTTGAATTTATTCGAGATATCAGTCAAACTCAAATTGGAGAAGAATATGGCCCTTGGGTTCCTTTTATTGGAACTCTGTTTCTATTTATTTTTGTTTCGAATTGGTCAGGAGCGCTTTTACCTTGGAAAATCATACAATTACCTCACGGGGAGTTAGCTGCACCCACAAATGATATAAATACTACAGTTGCTTTGGCGTTACTCACGTCAACGGCCTATTTCTATGCGGGTCTTACAAAAAGGGGATTAAGTTATTTCGGGAAATATATTCAACCAACCCCAATCCTTTTACCCATCAACATTTTAGAAGATTTTACAAAACCCTTATCGCTTAGTTTTCGACTTTTCGGGAATATCTTAGCCGATGAATTAGTTGTTGTTGTTCTTGTTTCTTTAGTACCTTCAGTAATTCCTATACCTGTTATGTTCCTTGGATTATTTACAAGTGGTATTCAAGCTCTTATTTTTGCAACTTTAGCCGCGGCTTATATAGGAGAATCCATGGAGGGCCATCATTGAAATAATTTTTTTTTTTCCAATTTTAACGTGCAGCTCAAGCTAATTTGCTTAGGGAATATACAACTACGACATATACGATATATAGTAATGGAAAAAATGAGTATATTAATGAGTATATTATAGAGTTGTGTAAAAAAAGGAAATAAATTAACAAAAAGATCTTTTTCCTAAATTCCTCCTGACCCACTTAATTTAATACGATACCGATACCGTCAAGTCGAGGTTCTTTGTTACTTCGACTGGATAAATCCTACCGATGGAATAATAAAGTTATAATTCGTTGGTTGATTGTATCATTAACCATTTCTTTTTTTTGTTACGAGGGGACTTATCATGAATCCACTGATTTCTGCCGCTTCCGTTATTGCTGCTGGTTTGGCCGTAGGGCTTGCTTCTATTGGACCCGGAGTTGGTCAAGGAACTGCTGCGGGTCAAGCTGTAGAGGGTATTGCGAGACAGCCCGAGGCAGAGGGAAAAATACGAGGGACTCTATTGCTTAGTCTAGCTTTTATGGAAGCTTTAACAATTTATGGGCTGGTTGTAGCATTAGCCCTTTTGTTTGCGAATCCTTTTGTTTAACCTTAGAAATATGAAAAATACATATTTGAGTTCCTTCGACTTGTCATTTGCTTTTTCGAATTATAGCACGATTTTATTCCTATAATTATTTATTCGTTGACAAAATAACCTATGGGAAGGGCTGATTTGCGGATGAGGAATTGGTAGATCGACCCGACTCGCTTTCATCCTTCCCATTTGGAGGCCGGGGGAAGTTAAGTATTGCAAGAATGGGATTAGTTCACCTAACTCCAATACTTTTCAAAATAAAATACAAAATAAAATAAAAGAATAAATAAAAAAGAAGGCTATTTCTTTTTTAGTCTATCTATTATCTATAAAAGGAGATCCTATGAAAAATGGAACCGATTCTTTCGTTTCTTTGGGCCGCTGGCCATCCGCAGCCGGGAGTTTCGGGTTTAATATCGATATTTTATCAACAAATCTAATAAATCTAAGTGTAGTCCTTGGTGTATTGATCTTTTTTGGAAAGGGAGTGTGTGCGAGTTGTTTATTTCAAGAATAGGCTGGATCCAACCAGTTGTGCCTTTTTTAGTTATAACTAGTACAGAAAGGTGTATGATCTCGCGAATTACTTCAAAAAAAAATTAAAACTCGATGGAAGAACTATAGCATTTCGTGATTTATTGGTCAAATACTCTTTGATTCTCTACCAACCAATAATGTAGGAACATTAACATGGTTAAAGCAAACTGTTTGAAGTCTCAATACGGCATGGTACTCTTTCTACCACTATGATAATATAGAGATGATTCAAAATGAATCATTTTCTTGCTAGAGAACACTCCTAGCGTGAGGAGCACCTATTGTAATTGTAAAACGGGGCATTTCATCCCCTTTATCCAATGCTGAATTGCCGACCTATGTGTTCTGTATAAATACGAAGAATTTTTGGATTTGAAGAAAAGAAAAAAAAAACGACTTTGCTGACAATTACATATTTTT